CATAATAAAAGGATCCATGCGTCCGCAACGACGTAAAACATTTACTTGGAAAATCTTTCACGCAAATATGCATTCCGCTCTATTTTTGGATAGAATAAACAAACCTCTTTTATTTTCTTTTGAAATATCTCATATGATACATATGCTGAAACTAATGTTTAGAAAATTAATAGGTAAAAATAAAAAATTTTTGATTTCAGATTATCCTGAAGAAACAACAAAAGAAAGGGATAAAAAAGAGAAGGATAAAGAAAAGAAATATAAAAGAGAGGAAAAAGAGAAGGATAAAGAAAAGGATAAAGAAAAGAAGGATAAAAGAGAGGAAGAAGCACGGGTCAAAAGAGTGAAAGTTTGGGATAGCGTTACCTTTTCGCAACTAACAAGAGGATGTTTATTAGTAACCAAATCCATTCTTCGAAAATATATAATCTTACCCTTATTGATAATAGCTAAAAATATTATTCGTATACTTTTATTTCAATCTCCAGAATGGTCGGAGGATTTTAGAGATTTGAATAGAGAAATACATATTAAATGCACCTTTAATGGAATTCCATTACCAGAAAAAGAATTTCCTAGAAACTGGTTAATGGAGGGTATTCAAATAAAAATCCTATTTCCTTTTCGTTTGAAACCTTGGCACAGATCTAAGTTACAATTCACTCAAAAGGATCCAATGAAAGAGAAGAAAGGGCAAAAAAATAATTTTGGCGGCTTCTTAACGGTTTTAGGCAAGACAACAGAAAGTCCTTTTGGTTCTCCTCGAAACGAAAAAGGATTTTATTCCTTTGATTTTAAACCCATTTTTAAGAAACTAAAAAAAAAAAGAAAAATGTTGAAAAAGAGGTGGTTTCTAGTTATAAGGGCTTTAAAACAACGAACAAAGTTTTTTACAAATGTCACAAAATCAAAAGAAAGGAAAAAAAAAGTTATCAAAAAAAGGTCCTTTTCCCTTTTAAAATTCAAAGCAAAACTAAAAGAACTAATGAAAATTTTTTTAGTATTTACCGGACTATATGAATTGAATGAAACTAAAAAAGATTTAATAACCAACAATCAGATAATTCATAAACCCTCTACTCAAATTAGACATATACCTATACCTACGGGTTGGACAAATTCTTCACTGCCCGAAAAACGAATGCAAGATTTGACCAATAGAACAAGTACAATCATAACTCAAATAAAAAAAATTACAAAAAAAAAAAAAAAAAAAACTGTTTTTCTAATTTCAAAGACAAAAATGAATTCTAAAAAAAGAAGTTATGATCTGAAAAGATTAGAATCTAGAATAAAAAGAAGAAATTATGAATTTTTCTATAAATTCCAGTATTTTAAAAAAATTTGTATTGAAAAAAAAGCCATATATACTGTTCTATCTATCATTAATACTATCATTAATATTCTCAGGATGAATTCACAACTTTTTCTTGAATCAGTCAGAAACCTTATTCATAAAGACATCCAAGATAATGAAGAAAATCAAGATAAAATTAAAATTATGAAATTAAAGAGAAATCAAAAAGGGATTAACTTTATTTCGAATATAAAAGAGACTACTACTAATATGAAAAGACAGATTTTTGGTGACTTATCCTCTTTGTCACAAGCATATATATTTTATAAAATATCACAAACCTTGCTTATTAACTTATATAAGTTAAGACCCACTCTTCGAGATGATGGAAAAGCCTTTTTTCTAAAAAAAAAAAGAAAGGATTTTTTTGAAGTACAAGGAATTTTTCATTCCGAATTAAGACATAAAAAAAACATTACTTTTATAACGAATCCATGGAAAAACTGGTTGTTAAAGGCTGGTCATTATCAAAATGATTTATCTCCGATAAGATGGTCTAGATTAATATCAAAAAAAACGAGAAATCTTGTTAATCAACGATGTATGACTGAAAATAAGGGTTTAAATAAAAAGGATTCCTGTGAAAAGGAAAAAGACTTATTAATGAAGTACGAAAAGTACGAAAAACAAAAGAATTTTCAAGGGGAGTTATTACTAAAAAAAAAAATCAAAAAAAACTCTCGATATAATCTTTTAGCGTATAAATCTATAAATTATGAAGATCCGAAAGACTCATCTATTTCTAGATTGTCATTAAAAACAAAAACTAAGCAAGGAATTTTATATAATTTTACGATACCTAAACGCAAATTTATTCGTGGGTCAGAAGGGGTTTCTATCACTAATTGTCTGGAAGAAGACGAGACTCTGGAGATAGAACAAAATCGGGATAGAAAATATTTGGATTGGAGGATTTTCTATTTTTTTCTTAAAAAAAGAATCCAAATTAAATTTTGGAATACTGGAACAAAAAAAAAAAAAAACCTTTTTGACTGGATAGAAATGAATGAAAGACTACAAAGCGATTCCATATGCAATTTGGAACTTTGGCTCTTCCCAAAAAATTTGATACTTTACAATGCATATAAGAAAAAACCTTGGACCATACCAATCAAATTACTTCTTTTCGATTTGACTAGAAATGACAATCTTAGTGAAAAATCTGAAGAACTAGTAGATTTTGGATCAGTTTGCTTAAACCAAGAAAAATATCTTGAAGACAATTTTGCAGAATCAGACATGAAAAAAAAAAACTACAAAGGTTCTATGGAAGCGGAGCTTTTTTTATTCCTACAAAGACCTTTATGTTTTCAATTAAAATGGAATACTTCTGTAAAAAAAAAATTAGTCAATACTATGAAAGTTTATTGTTTCCTGCTTAAATCAATAAATCCAAATGGAGCGACTCTATCCTCTATTCAAAGGGGAGAAATAGGTATCAATTTTCTGCTAATTGACAACGATTTGAGTCTTACAGAATTTCTAAAAAAGGGAATATTTATTATCGAACCAGTTCGCCTGGCTGTCAAAAATGGAGGACACTTTCTTCTCTATCAAACCTTAAAAATTTCATTGGTTCATAAGAATAAACAAAAAATGAATAAAAAAGAAGAAGAAAGAAACTATGCGGATACAAAGAATTGGGATAAGTCCACAGGAAATAAAAAGAAAAATTATTATGATTTTCTTATTTCTGAAAATACTTTATCTCCTCGGCAATGCCGAGAGTTGAGAATTCTACTATCTTTTAATTCCTTTAATTCCAAGAATAAAAAAGATATTAAGATAAATAACGAATTTTTTAATGGAAATAACATCAAAAACCGTAGTAATATTTCGAATAAAACCAAAAATATTTCTCGAAATAACAAAAAATTAAAAAAAAAAAATAAAGTAATTAAATTTAAACTCTTTCTTTGGCCCAATTTTCGATTAGAAGATTTAGCTTGTATGAATCGCTATTGGTTTGATACTAATAATGGGAGTCGTTTTAGTATGGTAAGAATACATCTGTATCCACGATTAAAAAACTTTTACTAATAAGTTTTTCCTCTATTCCAGAGCGTATTTGCTGCCTAAAGACAAAAAGATACACGCATGTCTAGTTTTTCATTCTATTCTGATATATTTTATATTTTGTTAAATTAACAACATATTTTTTCAATCTAATTTTGGTATTATTATTACTGATCAATTAGTATTACTGATAACTCACTATATCAATATATATCTATTCTATATTATATATTATACTTTCAATTTTAAATTGAAAAACTAATTAAAAACTAATTAATATTTATCTATTATATATTATAATAGATAAATATTAATATAATCAAAATATTATACTATTTCAATTTAAAATTGAAATAGGGGATAAAGATTTCATTTTATGATTAAAAATTCATTCATCTCAGTTATTTCCCAAGAAGAAAAAAAAAAAAACGAGGGATCCACTGAATTTCAAGTATTCCGTTTTACCAATAAGATACGAAGACTTACTTCACATTTGGAATTGCATAGAAAAGACTTTTTATCCCAGAGGGGCTTACGGAAAATTATAGGCAAACGCCAACGACTGTTGGCTTATTTGTCAAAGACAAATGAAGTACGTTATAAACAATTAATTAGTCAGTTGGATCTTCGGAAACCAAAAATGCGTTAAGTTGAAAAGTTAATTTTGAGTTCTTTTTTTTTTATTAGTAATAAATCTTCAATTTTGATAAATTTCTTTTCGTTTTCAATAAGTTATGAAAGAATGAATCGAGGAAAAACCTATGAATATACCATCTACAAAACAAGACCTCATGATAGTCAATATGGGCCCGCACCACCCATCAATGCACGGTGTTCTTCGACTAATCGTTACTCTAGATGGCGAAAATGTTATTAACTGTGAACCCATATTAGGTTATTTACACAGAGGGATGGAAAAAATTGCAGAAAACCGAACAATTATACAATATCTACCCTATGTAACACGTTGGGATTATTTAGCTACAATGTTCACAGAAGCAATAACTGTAAACGGACCCGAACAACTGGGAAATATTCAAATACCTAAAAGAGCTAGCCATATAAGAGTAATTATGCTAGAGTTGAGTCGTATAGCTTCTCATCTGTTATGGCTTGGACCCTTTATGGCGGATATTGGAGCACAGACCCCTTTCTTCTATATTTTCAGAGAAAGAGAATTGGTATATGATCTATTCGAAACTGCGACTGGTATGAGAATGATGCATAATTTTTTTCGTATCGGAGGAGTAGCGGCTGATCTACCTCATGGATGGATAGATAAATGCTTGGATTTCTGCGAGTATTTTTTAACAAAGGCAGCTGAATATCAAAAACTTATTACGCGAAATCCTATTTTTTTAGAACGAGTTGAGGGAGTAGGTGTTATTGGTATAGAGGAAGCAATAAATTGGGGTTTATCCGGGCCAATGCTACGAGCTTCTGGAATGCAATGGGATCTTCGCAAAGTGGATCATTATGAATGTTACGACGAACTTGATTGGGAAGTCCCGTGGCAAAAGGAAGGGGATTCATTAGCTCGTTATTTAGTACGAATCAATGAAATGAGAGAATCCATAAAAATTATTCAACAGGCCGTGGAAGGAATTCCGGGAGGTCCGTATGAAAATTTAGAAATACGGTGTTTTGATAGAGAAAGGGATATAGACTGGAATGATTTTGAATATAGATTCATTAGTAAAAAGGCCTCTCCTACTTTTGAATTATCGAAACAAGAACTTTATGTAAGAATGGAAGCCCCAAAAGGGGAATTGGGAGTTTTTCTGATAGGAGACCAGAGTGGTTTTCCTTGGAGATGGAAAATCCGCCCCCCAGGGTTTCTCAATTTGCAAATTCTTCCTCAGTTAGTTAAAAGAATGAAATTGGCTGATATTATGACAATACTAGGTAGCATAGATATCATTATGGGGGAAGTTGATCGTTGAAATGATAATTGATACAACAGAAATACAAAATATACACTCTTTTTCCAGATTAGAATCTTTAAACGAAATTTTGAAGAGTATATGGATGCTGCTTCCGATTTTGACTCTTGTATTGGGAATAACAATGGGCGTACTAGTAATTGTGTGGTTAGAAAGAGAAATAGCCGCAGGAGTACAACAACGTATTGGACCCGAATATGCCGGTCCTTTAGGAATTCTTCAAGCTCTCGCCGATGGGGTTAAACTGCTTTTTAAAGAAAATCTTCTTCCATCTCGAGGAGATACTAGTTTATTCAGTATTGGACCATCCATAGCAGTTATATCAATTCTACTAAGCTATTCAATAATTCCTTTTGGCTATCACCTTGTTTTAGCTGATCTAAAGATTGGTGTTTTTTTATGGATTGCTATTTCAAGTATTGCCCCCATCGGACTTCTTATGTCAGGATATGCATCTAATAATAAATATTCTTTTTTAGGTGGTCTACGAGCTGCTGCTCAATCGCTTAGTTATGAAATACCATTAACTCTATGTGTGTTATCAATATCTCTACGTGTGAGTCGTTGAAACATAAACTTTTATCTACTACTTCTTTATAAGTATAAGAAACTGTGTAAATAATAAGCGAAATAACTTGGATGGAGCTGTTTATTTTCTTTTTTCGAGTTCTAGTTAGCGTTTAAGTTTATGAGCGAAATCAGATAGTTATATGAGTGAAAGAAAACAGCTTACAAATTCGCAGTAAATATAAATATTGAGTCTCATTATCCTAAGTACAAGAGGCAAGCGGAAAAAAGAAAAGCAGAAGAGAGCTTTTACCCCAGGATTGGGTGATTAGTCCTCCCGTCTTGAAGCGGGTTCATAATAATCAACCATATTGCTTTTTTACTATGTTTGGCGTGTATTACCAAATATGTATTACCATAATGGGGGATTGAGCAAAAACGCGTGGATGGTTAGGAACACCAAGATAGACAACGGATTAGTAATGGAGATTGTATCAAAATTATCCCAAAGGATATTTTTGCAAAAAAAAATAATAGTAAAATACAAAGTATGAAAAGAAAACTAATTGGGGCTTTAAATTGGTAGAAATAATCAGGTAGTACTTCCCACAATTCCGATCCAGAGTATGCTCCTATCCACAAATTAGAAAAATGACTATCAGAAACGAAATAACCCTTTACTTTTACCTTTTTACTTTTTTGTTTAAGCCCTTTTTTTTTTCTTAGAAAAGTAAACAAGGCTAGGAAAAAAATATCCCTAACACTAAAAAAAAGAAAATCACAATACAATAGAATAACAAAGTAATTATTTTTTTGTAATCTAAAAAATAATAGGTTGAAATTTCGATTTATACAAATCTACAAGGAGTATTTGATAGTATTGTAATATAAAGTTAGAAAAAAAAAATAAAAATGAAAATTATTATAAGGATGAGATCAATTCAGAAGTACTTTACTCCTTCTTTAAATTCGAATTTAAATTCGAATAATAACAGACAGAATTTCAGTGGTCTAATTGAGGGCGTTTGGATCCTATCTATTCTACAAACTAAGAATCCATATGACAAATATATCAAAATAAAGAGAATAGGCTTCGGCCCTTAGATTTATTTATGACCCTCGAGGAGCCGTATGAGGTGAAAATCTCATGTATGGTTCTGGAATAGCGATAGGAGCGACTATGCTATTATCGACTATGATTATCTAATAGTTCAAGTACAGTTGATATAGTTGAGGCACAGTCGAAATATGGTCTTTTGGGGTGGAATTTGTGGCGACAACCAATAGGATTTATTGTTTTTCTAATTTCTTCCCTAGCAGAGTGTGAAAGATTGCCTTTTGATTTACCAGAAGCGGAAGAAGAGTTAGTAGCCGGTTATCAAACTGAATATTCGGGTATAAAATTTGGTTTATTTTATGTTGCTTCCTATCTAAACCTATTAGTTTCTTCCTTATTTGTAACAGTTCTTTACTTGGGCGGTTGGAATATTTCTATTCCGTACATTTTTGTTCCTGAGCTTTTTGAATTCAAAAAAGTGAGTGGAGTTTTTGAAATAACAACAGGTATCTTTATTATATTGGCTAAAACTTATTTGTTTTTGTTCATTTCCATCACAACAAGATGGACTTTACCTAGGTTAAGAATGGACCAACTGTTGAATCTTGGATGGAAATTTCTTTTACCTATTTCTCTAGGAAATCTATTATTAACAACTTCTTCACAACTTTTTTCACTCTAACTTTAATGGAATGGTATAGTCTATATTCCCTACTTGCTTCAAACAAGAGAAATAAACAAAAATAAAATTATTCCGAAATATTTCTAATATGCTCCCTATGGTGACTGGGTTATTAAATTATGGTCAACAAACAATACGAGCTGTAAGGTACATTGGGCAAAGTTTTATGGTTACCTTATCCCACGCAAATCGTTTACCTGTAACTATTCAATACCCTTATGAAAAATTAATTATATCTGAACGTTTCCGCGGTCGAATCCATTTTGAATTTGATAAATGTATTGCTTGTGAGGTATGTGTTCGTGTATGTCCTATAGATTTACCCGTTGTTGATTGGCAATTCGAAACTCATATTCGAAAGAAACGATTGCTTAATTACAGTATTGATTTCGGAATCTGTATATTTTGTGGTAACTGCGTTGAGTATTGTCCAACAAACTGTTTATCAATGACTGAAGAATATGAGCTTTCGACTTATGATCGTCATGAATTGAATTATAATCAAATTGCTTTGGGTCGTTTACCAACATCAGTAATTGACGATTATACAATTCGAACAATTTCAACCTTCCCTCAACTAAACAGGAGTGGGCTGGGTTCAAAAAATATCAAATTCAAAATGAAAGAATAATTACTAAAACTAGAGAAATGAGGTTTTTTTGTTTTGTTTAGTCAATAAAATCGTTAGTAATCCCAACTATGGGTTTGGTGATTGGATTAATTATGAGAGTTGCGACTTTATTTTGACTCAAAACCTATCCATTTTTGATTTAAAATTGATTAATCTTTACGTAATTTTTTTTCGAAAGATAAAAATCAAAATGGATTTTTCAATATTATTGTCTAATACCGCACTTTCTTTTTGGGTAAGGAATAGTATTTTTCCCATAGTTATACCTACATCAATTCATACCATTTAGGATTTCGGATTGAATTCAATAGGATTTTATTCAATTAGGAACATATCAGAAAAATTTTTTCCTGGTCGAGTCAATAAGGTTATGAAAAAAAATTCGATGGATTTCTCTTTTCTTTATACGTAAAATGGATTTGACTGGACCAATACATGATTTTCTTTTAGTTTTTCTGGGATTGGGTTTTATATCATTTGCTTTAGGGGTCGTATTACTTACCAACCCAATTTATTCCGCGTTTTCGTTAGGGTTGGTTCTTATTTGTATATCTTTATTTTATGTTTTATCAAACAGCTATTTTGTAGCTGCTGCACAACTCCTTATTTACGTAGGCGCAATAAATGTTTTAATCATATTTGCTGTGATGTTCATAAATGGTTCAGACTATTCCAAAGCTTTTTCTCTTTGGACCGTTGGAGGCGGGGTTACTTCGCTGGTTTGTACAAGTATTTTTGTTTTATTAATTGCTACTATTCCAGATACATCTTGGTACAGCGTTATTTGGACGACAAGATCAAACCAGATTATCGAGAAAGATTTGATAACGAATAGTCAACAAATTGGAATTCATTTATCAACAGATTTTTTTCTTCCATTTGAACTAATTTCGATAATTCTTTTAGTTGGATTAATAGGCGCAATTGCTGTGGCTCGTCAATAAAAGTATTAAAGCCTTAGAACTACCCAAATAAATCTGAATTCAACTTTGTTTTATCTTATCGCACCTGGTTTCATTCTATTTAAAAATTCTTTGTTCATGTATAAATTTTTCTCTATTTCGATTATAAATAGAACTTCTTTTCAAGTTCTTTTTTTCTTTTTATTCAATTTTAATTTATTACTAATATATAGTTTTTTATGTACTTGTTATATTTGACTCAACGGATTCTGTATAATTTTTGTTCATATTGATATAAAGTTTTATTTTTACTCTTATTGTCTTATTGAAAGAAATAAAAATTGATTAAGGAGTTGGTCAATGATACTCGAACATATACTTGTTTTGAGTTCCTTTTTATTTTGTATCGGTATTTATGGATTGATCACGAGCCGAAATATGGTTAGAGCTCTTATGTGTCTTGAACTTCTACTGAATGCAGTTAATATAAATTTCGTAACATTTTCTGATTTTTTTGATAGTCGTCAATTAAAAGGAAATATTTTCTCAATTTTTGTTATAGCTATTGCAGCGGCTGAAGCAGCTGTTGGACTGGCTATCATTTCGTCAATCTATCGTAACAGAAAATCAACTCGTATCAATCAAGCAAATTTATTGAATAAGTAGTATTATTCATGTTTGTTAAAATTTAAGAAATGAAAGTCTCTTGGCCCTCTTTCATGTACATATCTCAATCCAGAATTCCAGAATTTATTCAAAAAATTCTGGTCAATTATTGATTCATCTTATGTCTAAAAATATTATTGAGTTACAAAACGACTAGATCGAAAATTTATGACGTTCAAAACAAAAGTTTATAGACCCAATGTCACATTCAGTAAAGATTTATGATACATGTATAGGGTGTACTCAATGTGTCCGAGCCTGTCCCACAGATGTATTAGAAATGATACCTTGGGACGGATGTAAAGCTAAGCAAATTGCTTCCGCTCCACGAACAGAGGACTGTGTTGGCTGTAAAAGATGTGAATCGGCCTGTCCAACGGATTTCTTGAGTGTTCGAGTTTATTTATGGCATGAAACAACTAGAAGCATGGGTCTAGCTTATTGATAGGTTTCCGACAACACTATTTAAATTTGAATACATTTTTTTTATCGACAGAACCCGTCCTCAAAACAAAAAATAGAAGGATATTCGGTTTTGAGTACGGGTTTGTTTTTCTGGTCCAAGCGTATCTTGTCTTTACCATGAATTCTTTTCCTTGGTTAACATTCTTTGTAGTCTTTCCGATATCAACAGGTTCCTTAATTTTATTTCTACCTCAAACTCAGAGAGGGAATAAAGTAATTAGATGGTATGCTATATGTATATGCATTTTAGAACTGCTTTTAATGACCTACGCATTTTGTTATTATTTCCAGTCTGATGATTTATTAATTCAATTTTCGGAGAATTATAAATGGGTCAATCTTTTTGATTTTTATTGGAGATTGGGAATAGACGGACTTTCTGTAGGACCCATTTTACTGACAGGATTTATCACTACTTTAGCTACTTTAGCGGCTCGGCCAGTTACTCGAGATTCCCGATTATTCCACTTTTTGATGCTAGCAATGTATAGTGGTCAAATAGGATTATTTTCTTCTCGAGATCTTTTACTTTTTTTCATCATGTGGGAGTTAGAATTAATTCCCGTTTATCTACTTTTATTCATGTGGGGGGGAAAGAAACGTTTGTATTCAGCTACTAAGTTTATTTTATACACCGCAGGGGGTTCCATTTTTTTATTAATAGGAACTCTGGGTATCAGTTTATATGGTTCCGCTGAACCAACATTAAATTTTGAAACATCAGCCAATCAATCATATCCATTAGTGCTGGAAATAATATTTTATATTGGATTTCTTATAGCTTTTGCTGTAAAATTACCGATTATCCCTTTACATACCTGGTTACCAGATACTCATGGCGAGGCACATTACAGCACTTGTATGCTTCTAGCCGGAATCTTATTAAAAATGGGAGCATATGGATTGGTTCGGATCAATATGGAATTATTGCCCCATGCTCATTCTTTATTTTCTCCATGGTTGATAATACTAGGCACAATACAAATAATTTATGCAGCTTCAACATCTCCCGGTCAACGTAATTTAAAAAAAAGAATAGCCTACTCCTCAGTATCTCATATGGGTTTTATAATTATAGGAATTAGCTGTTTAAGCGATACGGGACTCAACGGAGCCGTTTTACAAATAATATCTCATGGATTTATTGGTGCTGCGCTTTTTTTCTTGGCAGGTACCACTTATGATAGAATGCGTCTTCTTTATCTCGACAAAATGGGAGGAATGGCTTTTTTTGTTCCAAAAACATTTACAATGTTCAGTATCTCATCGATGGCTTCTCTTGCATTACCGGGCACGAGTAGTTTTTTTGCAGAATTGATCATTTTTTTTGGAATCATTACTAGCCAAAAATACCTTTTACTGCCAAAAATACTAATTACTTTTGTGATGGCACTTGGAGTGATATTAACTCCTATTTATTCATTGTCTATGTTACGCCAGATGTTCTATGGATACAAGTTATTTAATGTCCAAAACTCCTCTTTTTTTGATTCTGGCCCGCGCGAGTTATTTGTTTCACTTTCTATTCTTCTACCCGTAATAGGTATCGGGATTTATCCAGACTTCGTTTTCTCATTATCCGTTGACAAGGTTGAGGCTATTTTATCTAATTATTAATTTTTTAAGAATCCTAAAAAAAAAAAAAAAAGTCGAAGTGGAAAAGTATTTTTCGACTTTTTTTTTAACGTAAAACAAAAAAAAATTGTAACCAGAAAGTAGGGCTTTTTACAGAACCATTTGAATCAAGCAATGAGTGATTCAAATGGTTCGTTTACACAATGTTTTTTATATAGACTTATATGCTGCCCTATGTTTATTTTTATCAGACCTGCGTCCTCAATTCAATTAGATATTAATTGAAATAAACCATAACTATGCAGTCCTATTCCTAATAAATTAACTCCGAAATAACATATCCAAATTAAAAGAAAGCCTATAAAGGCCACAATTGCAGAATTTAGACCTTTCAATTTTTTATGTGTTCTAGTATGTAAATAAATTGCGAATATTGCCCAAGTAATAAAAGCCCAAGTTTCCTTTGGGTCCCAGTTCCAATATGATCCCCATGCCTCATTAGCCCAGACTGCTCCTGAAAGAATACCTATAGTTAAAAGGATAAAGCCGATACTAATAATACGATAGCCCCAACAATCTAATTGTTGAATCAACTGAGACCTATAATAATTGTTACAACAAAGAAAAAAAGTGTTTCGTAAAACAGTGCCGCTTTCGTTCATGTATTGAATCTCATCAAAAAAAAAAGATTCATTTAAAAAATTATTCTTTTTAATTTTAAAGGGAATCTTTGTTATTTTTCGAAATGTAATGACTAGAAGAGCTACTCCTAATAATGATCCACATAAAAGGGCTGCATAGGCCAATATCATCATACTTACATGCATCACTAACCACTGAGATTGAAGAGCGGGTACTAATGTTGTAGATTGATGCACTTCAGTTAAAAAACCGGAAGTAGCAAAGCCCTGAATCAAAAGTGCACTTGGCGCGGTTATTAGATTTAAAAGGGTTTTCTTTTTTTTTAAATAAGGAATTATATGAATAATGGTTAAACTCCATGAAAGAAAGAGTAATGATTCATATAGATTACTTAATGGTAAATGTCCCCAAAAAATCCAACGAGTAGCTAATAATCCAGTTATACAGAAAAAAGTAGTTATCATACCCTTTTCTGACGAATAATAGAGTTCTCTTATTTCATCAACTAATAAGGTTATTAAATGAATTGTAATTACAATGGAAACAACCGAAATGGATATATGAGTTAATATATGCTCGAAAGTCGAAAATATCATAAAAAAAAAAAAAAGCCCCCCTCATTATTTCATTACTACAAAATAGCTATAATATTATAATTATATATCTATATAATAATATTATTCTTAGAATTGAATAGAATTGAAATAAGTAAGTGTTTTCGTTCTAGGAACTCGTATATGCCGCCACTCGGACTCGAACCGAGATGCTCTAGCACTGCTTCCTAAGAGCAGCGTGTCTACCGATTTCACCATAGCGGCTTCCCTTGCTAGAAATCATAATAACTTATTATTATTCAATCGTCGAGATTGAAAGAGTCAATTCAAGGCAATATTTTTGAGGTTAGTGAAGAAAAAAGTGATGAATCCAAACTCGTTTCATTTTTTGAACGTTTTAAATAAGAATTTTTTGATGGTGATTGATAGGTAGTGATAAGTCCTAATAACCGATGGGGAAATGAAAATCCCCATCCCAGAACGGATAAAAGAGACTAAAAAGAAAGTTGAAACATTGTCTTTTGCATTTTTTTTTCTATTTTAGAGTTGAAATTAGACAAACAACAAGACTTTTCTTAGAATCAAACTTATTTAGGTTTTTTCAACCTTTGATTGTTTATTTTTTTTTGTCCGACAAAAAAAACTTTTTGAATTCCCGGTCGAAAGAGATTTCGATAATGAAAAAGCTTTCAACGCTGCCCAGTATCCCTTTCTTTTCCAAATATTTTTACGAATACGCTTTTTTGATATAGAAGTGCGCTTTTTTGGAACGGCCATTTAAAAATTGAGAGGTCACTCATTGCTATAATTGGATGTGAAAGACATTTTTAGTTAAAAAATAATTGTTTTTTTTCTTTTCGATTCACAGTATTGATGAATCTTTAGATCCTACTATCTTGCTAAGGATTCATTGCTTGCTATTTCTTCGAAAGGGGAGTATACCTAATTTTGATTTTAAAATCAAAAAAGTTAAAGGAGATTGCATTAGTTAGTCTATCTAAGGATGGATTTCTTTTAGAAAAAAAAAGAAATTTTTGTTCTTTACTTTTTTAAATTTCATACTTTGTTTTTTTCGTTCCATGCAACGTATGTTAATTTAATAATTAATATTATTAATATAATAATGAATCTAATACTATAGAACTTCCTCCAAGCATAAATATCTTTTTTTATATTTTGATAATGGAAGAGAATTAAACCTTCAAAAAGAATCAATTAATGATTACGGATAAATGAACTAAAAAACGGGTTTTAATTTGATTGTCTCAAGTTTTGTGCTTCTTTTTCTGATTCATATCAAAATGAATTCTTTATTGTTTCTTTATGCATAGAAATATGTATTCTTTATTATATGGGTCTTTTTATATAGGTTATAGTAGATATAAACATTTTTCGTAATTCCGCATAAAAAGAAAATGAAACTTTTCCCTTTTTTTGGGTCTTCATCAAAAACATTCTTAAATAAAAGTTAGTATTTATTTTTGACTGATAAATCGGTTATATTATTTGACCAACTCTAACTTCGTGATTTGAATATGTACCGTGTTTTGAAAAGATTCATAATAATAATTAAGAATATCCAATTTTAGTTAGGTTTTACATATTTTGCTTTTTTTGACTTTCTCTTTTGAAATTTGAAAAGGGACAAGAACGAGTGAGTAAGAAACAATTCAATATTAGAAAAAAACTTTTTATATGGAACATACATATCAATATTCCTGGATCATACCTTTTATTACACTTCCAATTCCTATGGTAATAGGGGGGGGTCTTCTCCTTTTTCCGACAGCAACAAAAAAGTTTCGTCGTATGTTGTCTTTTTTGAGTGTTTTTTTGTTAAGTATAGTTATGCTTTTTGCAATCAACCTCCTTCTTCAGCAAATAAATCGCCGTTCTATCTATCAATCTGTATGGTCTTGGACGATCAATAATGATTTTTCTTTAGAGTTTGGTTTTTTGATTGATCCGCTTACTTCCATTATGTTAATATTAATCACGACTGT